AAGATTCAAAAAGTAGTAAATTACTAAAAAAATGGATACATAAGAAAAATAAAAGAACAGATAAGACGAAATACGTCCCCCCCCTACCGATTTAATAACCTCTGCTACAAAGAAACTGATAAGACCAACTCCATTTGGAATTCCATCAATTATTCGTCTATCAAAAAAATGAGTGAATTCGGCCAATTTTCTCGTCCCCACAATCAAGAATGTTCCATAAAAGGCATCTATGTACCCCCGATTATATGACCAATCATATATAGCATTTTTTATTTTGTCATAAAAAATTCTCCTAGGCCCCATTTTAAAAAATGAATTAATTAAGTCCAAATTTTGAAAAGATGAATAAACAGGTTTATATAAAAAAAATGCTATAAATATTCCGAAAGAGGCTATACTGACTGAAAAAAAGGCATCTTTACAAAATTCATACCAATCTATTGAATTATTTGAATTTTTATGTAAAAGATTTATAGACGGGGTTAACCATTTTGTTAATATATCCACGTCTTGATTTAAAGGAATTCCTAAGAATCCAACGAACAAAGTAAATATAATTAATATAAGTATTGGGAATAACATCGTATTATCCGATTCATAAGGATACAAAGAAGTCTTGGTATTGCCAAAATTCGGAATAGAAAGAAAGGGTGGGGTCATATTTCTTACATTCTCATTAATTTTATATACTCTATTTGAAAAAAAAGAAAGACGTCCATTCTTCTTCATTTTTAATAAAGTTACCAAACGAAAGTTTTTGTTACTTATTTTTGAACCTTCTTTACCCCATAGCGATATTGAATATAAGGGGGTATTCCTTTTTCCACTGTAATTTTGAAAATGAACGTTTAAATGTCCTTCAAAAGTAAGTAAATAAATCCGACACATATAAAATGCCGTTAATCCCGCCGTAGACCAAGCTATTATTGCAAAAATAGGTGAATACAACCAACTATCATTAAGAATTTCATCTTTAGACCAAAAACAAGCAAGGGGTGGAATACCGCAAAGAGAAAGTGTACCTAATAAAAAAGAATTTTTTGTAATTGGTACATGTTTTGTTAAACCTCCCATAAGCACCATATTCTGACTTTTTTTTGGACAATACCCAACAAGAGTTTCCATTGAATGAATAACGGATCCCGATCCTAAGAACAATAATGCTTTAGAATAAGCATGAGTAATCAAATGAAATAAAGCACTGCGATAAGACCCCATACCTAAAGCTAACATCATATAACCCAATTGAGACATTGTGGAATAGGCTAAACCCCTCTTAATATCTTTTTGAGCAAGAGCTAAAGTAGCTCCTAAAAAAACTGTTATTATCCCTATCAAAGAGATAAAATTCATTATGTGGGGTATGACTATGAAAAGAGGCATAAGTCGGGCTACAAGAAAAATACCCGCTGCTACCATCGTAGCAGCATGTATAAGGGCCGAAATAGGAGTCGGCCCTTCCATCGCATCAGGTAACCATACATGAAGAGGAAATTGTGCAGATTTAGCAATCGCACCGGCAAATAAAAGAACAGCGCACAAGGTAACAAATAAAAAATCGACCTCATTATTAGAAATCAAGTTATTGAATATTTGGAATAAATCACGAAATTCGAAACTCCCCGTTACCCAATAAAACCCTAAAATGCCTAATAATAAACCAAAATCGCCAACACGATTAGTTACAAAGGCTTTTTGACAAGCCTTTGCTGCAACAGGTCGTGTGAACCAAAATCCTATTAATAGATACGAACACATTCCAACTAATTCCCAAAAAATATAAATTTGTATCAAATTTGAACTAGTAACTAATCCCAACATAGAAGTACTGAAAAAACTCATATAAGCAAAAAATCTCAAATACCCGCGATCATGAGACATATAATTATCACTATAAATAAGAACCAAAATTCCAACAGTAGTGATTAGTATTGACATAATAGAAGTAAGTGGATCGATCAAGTATCCGAATTCTAACGAAAAATCATTATTAATAATCCAAGACCATACATATTGATAGACAGAACTGCTATTTATTTGCTGAATAGAAAGATTCATGGAAAAAATCATGACTATACTTAACAACAAAACGCTCTGAAAAGCCCACATACGGCGAAGACTTTTTGTTGCCGTCGGAAAAAGAAGAAGTCCCAACCCTATTAACATAGGAACTGGAAGTGGAAGAAAAGGTATTATCCACGCATATTGATATGTCTGTTCCATAAAAAAAGTTTTTTATTCTTAATTAATTGTTTCCGATTCACCGGATCTTACCTTTCGAAAAAGTCAATAAAAAATCAAGATATGCACTAACTGATTTAAGAAGTTTATATTATTAATATTAATTATTAATATTAATTATTCTGAGTCTTTTCAAAACCGTTCAAATATTCAAAAAAGAAGTTACTATTGGTCAAATGATATGACCAAGTGACATATAAAAAAACGAACACTTATAATAGGAAAATAAAAATATAAAAATTTATCGTAATCGTAATCAAAATTTATATTCATAGAGCAAGGATAAAAATTTAGCCTAAAAAGAGTAGATACGAATTATAAGATTAACTAAGGTCATCGGTCTAATGAAAAAAACTCTTGATTTTAGTTAGTTTATTTCAATTCATTAACTAATTATCAATTAATTAACTAATTCATTATGGGATTGATTGTTTTCCATTTCAATCAAAACAATTTTTTAGTAAAGTTTAGAAAAATATGGAACTAAAATGAACTTTTTAGCGAGAAAGGATCAAAAATAACTGAGATCCTTTTTTATCAAACCACGTATCTTTTAACAGATTTATTACTAGTCTCATTCGAATTTTAAAATTGAATTTAGTTGTATTTTTTTCTAGTTTGACTATCAATTTATTAGTCAAAAGTACAATCCTGGTATTTTATTACATGTAAATCAAGTATAGAATGCCGAAAATAAAGGTCTTTTAGATTCTTTTTTTTATTTTATTAAGTTTGATTTGATTTCTATGACATGCAGATTCTAAAGATATAACTTTGAGAGATAAACAACGCGAACTAATAGTTCCAAACCAAAAATTTTTGGTTTTACGGAATATTTTGTTATTTCGAGTCATTTTTGATCCAGTTTTCATGGATCTTTGACATATCTATATTTCTTTTTTATGAAGAGAATATTATATTATTTAGAGAAAAAATAGATAATGAATAAGAATAATAATAGAACAATAGATGTCTTTCACATCCAACTATAACAATGAGTAACTTCTTCATTTTTAAATGGCAGTTCCAAAAAAACGTACTTCGATATCAAAAAAGCGTATTCGTAAAAATATTTGGAAAAGGAAAGGATATTGGGCGTCGTTAAAAGCTTTGTCATTAGGGAAATCTCTTTCTACCGGGAATTCAAAAAGTTTTTTTGTACGACAAACAAATAAGTCCTAAAATATTGGAATAATCGAAATGCATTTGATTCAAAAAATTGGATCAGTAATTTGTTAATATAAAATAAAAGTTCATATTAATATGAAATAGAATCTTAATGTTATGTCTAAAAGAATAATTCTTCTATTTTCTGAATTCTAAATCTAAAAATCTAAATAAAAAAATAAACACAATTTTTTATTTTTTTTTTTGTATGTTTTCACTCATATTTTGGTGGTGGGGAGTCTTTTTTTCCCCATCCACCTTTACAATTCCAATAAATAAAATTTTTTATCTTTTTCGGGAAGGGCAGATTGTTGAAACTAATGGATTCCATGTTAAAAACTAACTTCTTAATTTATTGCATTTACCATATGTAATGGATTTACCATATATCTCCAATTTTCAGATCATCAATAAAAGAATTAATAAAAGAACTTGATTGTTGAGATATTATTATATTATGTACAAGTGTCAATTTGCAGTACTCCAAATACAAAATAGTTTTAGATTCATAGAAAATTTCTTTTTTGTTTCAAATTTATGATTATGAAATCAGATAAACCAGAAATAATGACATGACAATAAGCGTAAAAAATGAAAAAAGTTTTTTTTTCTAGCGATAGATTTCTATAGCTGCAAGAGTTCGATTTTAGAATGGCATAAACTACGTAAAAAGCCCTAAGATAAATGGACACTTAAAGGAAAATAAATGAAACTAATGAATCTTCAAATCTTCAAATTGACTTTTGAACTCATTTTTTTTATCAATTGAATTTTTATTAAAAAAACATATTTGATTGAATTGACTTGTTCAATCTCGACTATTGAATATAAATAGGCTATTATGAATTCGAGCAAGCCGCTATGGTGAAATCGGTAGACACGCTGCTCTTAGGAAGCAGTGCTAGAGCATCTCGGTTCGAGTCCGAGTGGCGGCATGCCATCTTCTAAACGAGATCCAATAGATCCTATAATAAAAATAAATTAAATTCCCAATAATTCATATTAATATGGGGGATCCCCACCTTTTTCTTTTTTATGATATTTTCAATTTTAGAGCATATATTAACTCATATTTCCTTTTCTATTGTTTCAATTGTGATTACAATTAATTTGATAACCTTATTGGGCAATGAAATCATAAAACCATATGATTCGTCAGAAAAGGGGATGCTAGCTACTTTTTTATGTCTAACAGGATTATTAATCACTCGTTGGATTTATTCGGGCCATTTCCCACTAAGTGATTTATATGAATCATTAATTTTTCTTTCATGGAGTTTCTCCCTTATTCATATAGTGCCCTATTTAAAAAAACAAAAAAATTATTTAACCACAATAACTGCCTCAAGTACTATTTTTACCCAAGGCTTTGCTACGTCAGGTCTTTTAAATGAAATACATAAACCCACAATATTAATACCCGCTCTACAATCGGAGTGGTTAATAATGCACGTAAGTATGATGATATTGAGCTATGCGGCTCTTCTTTGTGGATCATTATTATCAGTAGCACTTCTAGTCATTACATTTAGAAAGATTTTTTATAGTTCTAAAAGTAATAATTTATTAAAATTAAATGAATCTTTTTCATT